ACCAGCAAGAAAAGGTGAATGGAAAATTACCTCAGATATCTTTCTTTCAAAGCCGTGCTATCTAGCTCATCTTTATGCAGGAAAGGGATGCGTGTGACTAAGGCTATACGCTGCCCCAATTGCTTCTTCGCTCGTTCTCAAGAATTCGATCTTTTCACATCGCCAAGCTTCTACGGTACCAAAGAAGAAGGAAAACTTTCTGTTGATTCTCTGTTCACATTCTCTTTCAATTCCTCTGCATAATAGACACACATTCCCAGCAGACTATCTAGCTTCTTTGAACAATCTTCTTGCTGTCTCTGAACCTTCTTCTCAGAAAAAGAATGAGACCAAAGAGCCCATCCTTAGTTGTTTTGTTTTCTAAGTTCCGTTTCCTTTTATTAGTCTGAGTTCATCTTTTCCGCTTTCAAGCGTGTACACACACTGAAAAGGGAGAATAATATCCCTTTCATTAAATAGGTAGCTCACTGGGGGAAGAGCTTTCTTCTGTTAAAGACAAGAAGAGGTTTTCGGATGGCTGAAATTTCGTAACGAAAGAAGTCACTCCAGAATCATTTCAATCCAGTGTACAAAAGTCGGACAGAAACAGAAAGACGATAAGACCCGAAGTTGGCTCCGGCGATCTGCTTAATGAATTGAAGGGTGGAACCAAGGAAGACAACTGAATAACCTGAAAATGAGTCCTTCAGGCCACCAGCAAGTTTAGGATTACGTTTTGTCTGAGTTATTTTTGGGTGGGACGCACTCAGTGCTTTTCCAACCCGGCAGGACAGTCTTCCCACGCGCCCGAGTCAAAGAGAATATAGCCTCAAAGGATGGCTGCTTCCAAGCCCACCTCCTGGTTGTCATCGTCCTTTTCCCAGTTTGCGCCAGGAGCCTCCGACAGCCTGGCAGACTGCAAAATCATTGCACTTCCTTCTCACGATGGATGGAACCAGGAGAGCTAGGCACGGGAAGGGAAGCTAGGCTCACTCCCGACAATTATATACCTGCATTCCAGACAATGGTCCAACCCTTTGATATTCCTAAGGTAACAGAGTACATAGGTGAGAAAGGAGCGCTTTTCTAAGCTCAACAAGACCGAATGGAATTCAAGTATATGGCACTCTAACTACGAAAGGAATGCCAACAAGAAAGCTAATAGGGATAGGACTACTAGCTGCTAGTATAGAAACCGAAAAGAACTCCTAATAGCATCGGTTGCCGCTCTATCTATTCTGTTAGTTCCATAGCCGCGTTTCCTACTAGTCGGATAGGAACAACTAACTGCCTAGCTACAAGAAGAGAGCTACGAGGAAAGAAGAGCTACCAGCTAGCAGCTAGGATAGGAACTCTAAACTAGCTACTAGAGGAAGTCAAGCTACTAACAGAGCTCAAAGCGGATAAGAAATCGGAAGAGACAGACGCAAGGAAGATCAGAGGCGTTCCTCGGTGCTATTGCCCTCTTGTCCTAGCAGCCGATCACTCACTAATAGCTACTACCAGGAGGAGAGGAATTTTTTCGAACAGGATCCTTTCCGGTGGATTGGAATTTGACTCAGATTTGCTTAATCCCCAAGAAGCTCAATCCTCGGTTAATGACAGAGATGCGACCCATTAGTCTTTGCTCAGTCATGTATAAGATCATATCAAAGATCATGGTGGCCAGACTCAAACCGATTCTGCCTTCCCTTGTGTCTCCTACACAGTCTGCATTTGTTTCGGAAAGGCTTATATCTGACAATATTTTAATAGCCCATGAGTTGGTTCACAATCTGCGTACTCACCCCTCATTTCATCAGCTACTCTCCCCTCATTTCATTGGTCACTGGCTTAGTTGCGGAGGAACCCTTCTTCAGCGAAGCTGGAGGAACCCCTATGGCTAGCATTGTTCTTGCTTCACTCACTTACATTCCCTTCATTCAAACTTCTTCTAATTCACATTCACTTACCCAACTTCTCTGGCTTAGGGTCTAGGTTCCTAACATTCCTTCCCAACTCACCACTTATCTCCCTAGTTCTTGAATTCCAAGTTCTGGGATTCTTTGATTCTGAGTTCTGAGATTGTTAGTTCTGGGACTGAGAGTGCCAGGCTGCGACCCATCTTTGCAAAGCAAGAGCGAGGCCAAGAAGCAGCAGCGCTCGTACACTAGAAGGATTTGGGTATAGAGCCCGCTACGCGCCTTCAAAGGCCGGAAAGAGATTTCGCTTTGGCTTTGGTTCGCTTGACCGTGTGACTATGGTTCCTGTGGTCTTGTTCAAATAGAATCAGTCCCCTTTGGGTGCTATCACATAGCCCTAAGCAGGGCAAGGAAGGTATCTAATCGACAGCAGAGAGATATGCCAATTAGAGGCACACTTACTAGAAACCTCTTTTCGTTAAATCATATCATATGGTCAGACAGAATTCTTATCTTAGTGACTCTTATCCAATCTCTTTAGGGAGATAATGACTCATGGGTATGGGTCAGGACAGTATGAACTTCGAGGGTTCAATGCAGCTAGAGAGCTGCTGCACCTACGCTTCTCTGGCTGCAGGAGATGGGGTCTCGATAAAAGGAAAGGGATGAGTTCATTCTCTGGAATGGTCTCGGAGATGGCTTCTCTTCCCTCGGATGGAGCATCTGACCTTCCGTTGGAGATGCAATATATGGGGTTCCATGGATCCATTAGTTGGTTCCGGTTCCTCGCTAGGGGAGAGAGCAGCCTTTCAGGAGGAACCTGTGACACCTGCACAGATGCCTGGCTGGAACGGTTTGACAACGAATTCAATCTTGTCTTGGATGCCCACCCTACAGGATAATATCCATTAGAATCCCATCCCCTATCTTCTTTTGTTCTGCTTCTCGTAATTTTCCTTGTTGCTTGGTTGGATACCCTTCGCCCTGACCTTTTCGAAAGGATTTCAAGCCATAACACGCCCTACGTTCCTATTAAGATAAGAAGAAGGGGATCTCGTAACGACCCCCCGATCCTCACATAGTAGTTTAAGGGAAGAGAATGGAATGACTCGCAAAACAGCGTAGCAAACTACAAGCGAACGAACGAGCAGAAACAAGCTAGTCATGGGTGTGGTTCCTCTCCTTTCAGTCGAGTTGCTAAAGCACCTCGACGCTGCCAAGCTCTCTGTCTTGGTTAATGGTTCTCCAAAAGGATATTTCTCATGTTAGGCGGTGTGAGACAGGGGGATCCTTTATCCCCCGTTGTTATTTTGTATTGCGGAAGATGTCTTATCACGGGGTCTTACCGGGCTTAATCACCTGGGCATTCTTTCTTCAATTACCGAGACCTGGACATACAAAGATCTAGGCAGCTCATCTTCTTCTAACGAAGTCAGATCTTTTTCCATACCATAACGTATATAGAATCGATTTTCTTTTCTGATCGCTAGCCTGCCGGGCCGCCCCCGCGATCAAACTATCAATCTCATAAGAGAAGAAATCTCTATGCCCCCTTTTTCTTGGTTTTCTCCCATGCTTTTGTTGGTCAACAACCAACCACAACTTTCTATAGTTCTTCACTACTCCTAGAGGCTTGACGGAGTGAAGCTGTCTGGAGGGAATCATTTTGTTGAAATCAATTAATCTAATCATGCCTCAACTGGATAAATTCACTTATTTTTCACAATTCTTCTGGTTATGCCTTTTCTTCTTTACTTTCTATATTTTCATATGCAATGATGGAGATGGAGTACTTGGGATCAGCAGAATTCTAAAACTACGGAACCAACTGCTTTCACACCGGGGGAAGACCATCCAGAGCAAGGACCCCAACAGTTTGGAAGATCTCTTGAGAAAAGGTTTTAGCACTGGTGTATCCTATATGTATGCTAGTTTATTCGAAGTATCCCAATGGTGTAAGGCCGTCGACTTATTGGGAAAAAGGAGGAAAATCACTTTGATCTCTTGTTTCGGAGAAATAAGTGGCTCACGAGGAATGGAAAGAAACATATTATATAATATATCGAAGTCCTCTCCTTCAAATACTGGAAGGTGGATCACTTGTAGGAATTGTAGGAATGACATAATGCTAATCCATGTTGTACATGGCCAAGGAAGCATAAAATGATTCTTTCATTCTATAGATACCTCTGGTAGGTAAAGCACTCTACTGTGCTTTATTGAAAGTTCCCATCGCGGGGGCGAGGATACTTGCCTTCGCGGTTCGACTTTCTTTTCAGGCTTGATTCATTATTTTCCGGTCCTCTCACACCCCTTTAGAGCTCTTTATGATGCCCACTGAGTAAGATTCGGGGGCTTACCGGCGCAGAAGCTCATTCTGAACCGCGGGAACCTTCGTCTCTTCGACACAAACGTTTTATGAAGAGGCTGATGGTGATGAGGATCCATGCGCACTCAAATAAAAGTAGCTTGCGTATTGGGTTATCCACGGTGTTAGGTGCTCCATTGCACCCTCATGTGGAGGGTAGGATAATTTGGACTCTTTTGGAGCACTATACTCCGAAAGATCCTATCCTTCCTCCTCTTCTTTCAGTCGAGACTTCCTCCTAGTGAGGTGTTGCCTATCCAGGTATGGAAGTATTCAATGAATACACTCTGTACCATGGGTGGATGAAGCTTTATCTGGAGTATCAAAGATGGAATTGTATGCTAAGGCTTAGTGCCAGTATAGAGCTTGAAGTCTTTATGGATGTGCCGATCTTTATCCGTACATATTACCGACCTGCGAACATGGATGATTCGTTCAGGTACGGGATAATATTTAGGATGTACGATTTGGCTGTCCAGTTACAGTGGGGCAATGTCATGAAATTGCTACCAGTAACTAAGACTCAAGTGGAGACAAAAAAAAAAGCACTCAATTTGAATGTAAGTAAAACACGGGATGGAAGAGGAGGCCTGAACCAACAGGGATGAAACAGTATAGAATTCCCCTGGGCGAAGCAAGTCACCGATTAGTAACGTAACCTAAGAAAGAGTTGTCAACGGGCGAGTGTCCTGCTATAAGGTAAACTCCTACTATTTCAGCTTCTTTTCCCGTGGTCGAAAGCTAAATATCTCAAGATGAGATTTTCCAAACTCTTGACAAGCAGCAAATAGAAAATGAAAAGAAGATTTTGAAGGATCTGATTTCATCTAAGGAGTGGCGGTTAACAGAAGGCCATTTCAACTTATGCTCTAAAAAGATAGAAAGCATTGTTGATAAAGCCCTCTCTTTATATAAAGAGGGCTTTAGCGCCTTCGGATAAAGGAAGATTCCGATATTCACATAGGTATTTAAGCCTACTTCGGGGATCTGAACAGCTTCCCCTCAAATGGGAGCCGTTTAAGTCATCTTAAAAGAGTCCTCGACTGTATTGGAAAAACAAAAAGTCCAATATGGCGGGAGATCTCTAATTTGATTGAGAGCTTTCAATCAAATTAGATTGTAAAGTAGTAGTCCTGTGTAAAAAAAAAGCTGGTGGGGCGGGGTCCAAGCAAGCGTAAGGGGAGGGGGACTAGGGTGGAAGGGTCGTCGAAGGAGATGCATTTCTGGTACAAGTGGTATTGGACAAGATCTCAGGGAATCATCTCTTTCAGATTTCTGCCTTTCTTTCCCATGACGACTAGGAAAAGGCAAATCAAAAATTTTACTTCGAATTTTGGACCTCAACATCCTGCTGCTCATGGTGTTTCACGATTAGTATTGGAAATGAACGGAGAAGTGGTGGAACGTGCGGAACCACATATTGGATCACTCCAGTGCGGCACGAAGCCGCTGACGCCGAGTCGGCTCCTATGCCGCTAGCTATGCCCTGCTTGGTCCCCCGGCACGGTGGAGGTTCCGTAGCGGGTCATGAGCACCGGGCTAAGGGGCGAAGTCACTCGACTGAAAGGAGAGGGCGTAAGCATGACTCAAGCACTTGTTGCGAGAGGGGCGGTTGAGCAACTCAAGCGAACCGCCCTACCTTACTACAACATAGGGACAGAGGGGAGAAGGTTGTGAAGGTGGCCTCGTTATCCACACCTCTGGTCGGATGAATGGAGGACCGCCCGACCCGGGTTTCATGAGCGTTGGCGGGTCCTGGAGTGCCTGTCAAGGGCGCTAGCGCATACCCCGGGGTGATCATCATCACCTGCACCTCACATCTCGGCGTAGTGGAACGTGTAACCCGCCTGCTGTCTCATTCAACTATATTTGTTCCTGTAATCTATAGCCTAACAGAAGGCAGCGTCGAGGGGCTTTAGCAACTCGACTGAAAGGAGAGGAGAGAAATTCCCATACAGCCAGCGGGGAGGATGGCACTACAGGCAAAGACCGTCTGGCGAAAACGCCGCAGGCGCGAAGCGTGGTAGGCCTGCGCCGGGTGAGCATAGGGGGAAAGGGATCCCGGACGGTGGAAGAGCCAGGGGAGGCCGGGTCATTTGACGGAAATGGAAGGAGGAACCCCTCTTATAGAAAGCCCTATGAAGTTAAGGGAAGTGAATGAATTCTTGGAAAAATAGGGAGCGAGCCTATATATAAAATGTAAGAAAGTCAATTATTCAATGAATAGATGATAAAGTCAACCATACGACAGACAGCGCTGCCTACACGCGAATTAGCTTCCGAGGTCGAGCAGTCTCAATTTCACTACAGGATTTGCGAATGAATGCTGGGCTGGGCCACCTCGAATGGCGTGAGCCGCATGCGGGGAGACCCGCACGTACGGTTTTTAGGGGGATCTGGCCGAAAGACCGGCCGGCGCCCACCCGACTAGAGGGACTGAGAAATTAATAGAGTACAAAACTTATCTTCAAGCTTTACCTTATTCTGATCGTTCAGAGGGCGATCGCGGAGTCACTGAATGAAGTCCTCCGTTTCTTTCGGAGGTGCTGACCCGCAGCGAGGCAGAGATGACTAAGTGACATATGGAATATGGCGACAACAACAGCATGTCGTAGAAGGAGAGAACAGGTGGAGCCAACGACCCACGTTGACTAACGTATCTACAACTACATCCCCGAGCGGCAGTCAAACGGAGGCGTGAATGCAAGATGCCAGCGGAATGATCGGCCGGACAGAGGCTAGGGCGAAGGAACCCCTTCCCACCGCGTCCTTCCCTGTGTATCGGAGATATAAAGCGAGTGCACCGGAAAAGAACGGGAACTGGGTCGATCTATTGCGAAGCATCCGAAGCATAACTGCACACTCACACAATCTTTGCCGAGAGATAGGAGCATTCGGTGGAACCGGTGAACTACACTTGCTTCTGGATAGATGTGTGGGACAGAGGGCTCGTGGTACCTTCTGCCCACCCTTCCTCCTCTGCTTTGAGAACTGTGTGAACGGAGAGTGGGCAGAAGGGAAGGAGGTCCTCATACAGAGAAAATCAGGGAATGGGTCGAGATAGATGACAGCGCCGAGGAACGCCGAGGAACGCCTTGCCGGGAGGGCAATCTTCTCTTATGGTCTTCACCTCCCGCCCGGCCTGGAAATTGAATCCAGCCCCCCCCTCTTTCTGATCCATTCATTTCTGCAAGCCCAGAGCGTTGCCTCCCTTCTATTGCATAACCTAAAAAGCTATAAGCAAAGTACCAA